GGTTTGTCATTGTTAACGTTCAAGCTTTTGTAAAAGCTAAACCATTACTTTCTCCATACCGTTCCATAAATCTCATAAATCTATCCCATGCTTCAGGACTTTTCATAATATAAATAGATTCAACAGCTTGTGGTTTTCCATTAACAAAGCGAGCACTAACATCGCGGGTTTCTAAAATCCCTTCTTCATCTATCATATACATTCCTGTAATTTCACCATTTAAGGCTAAACTTTTATTTATAAGATTTGCATTCTTAAAAAGAAATGTTGCTGTTCCTGTACTACCATCTCTCGAACGAGTTAATCGAACATCCGGTAATACTTTTTCATCTATACCTTTTATAAATTGAATACGAGCTATCATAATTTTTTACTAAGCAATTTTTTTTCTAATTATATATATATATGTATATAAACTTAGTTTATAAAAAATTTAAAAGAATGTAAATTAAGCTTAGATCGACAAAGAAAAAAAACTGGGGTGGCAGGATTCGAACCTACGAATGGCGGAGTCAAAGTCCACAGCCTTACCACTTGGCGACACCCCAGTAAAGTAATATAGTAATCCACTTAATCAATATCTAATTTATTATATAGAACGATATATTGGGCAAGAAGGGATTCGAACCCCTGACACCGTAGTTCGTAGCCACGTGCTCTAGTCCACTGAGCTACAAGCCCAAACTATATTACTCTTCAATAATACTAGCTATTGTTATTTTTCGTAAAGCTTTTAAACAAAAAAATTTTAACAAAACTAAAAATTTAGCTTGCCGAATTACTAAATAATATTTTAAAGTTATAAATAAACAACTTTTATAAATTTATAGAGATTAGATTTTATGGCAAAGAAAATATTATATCAAGACAATGCAAGACGTGCCTTAGAGCGTGGAATGGAAATAATGGTAGAAGCTGTTTCTGTAACGTTAGGTCCTAAAGGACGTAATGTAGTTTTGGAAAAAACATATGGTTCTCCACAAATTGTTAATGACGGAGTTACAATTGCGAAAGAAATTAGTTTAGAAGATCATATTGAAAATACAGGTGTTTCATTAATTCGACAAGCAGCTGCAAAAACAAATGATGTTGCTGGAGATGGTACAACAACCGCAACAGTACTTGCTTATGCTATGGTTAAAGAAGGGTTAAAAAATGTGGCAGCTGGAGCAAATCCAATTTCAATAAAGTTAGGTATGGAAAAAGCTACACAATATTTAGTTATGCAAATAAACGAATTTGCACAACCAGTTGAAGATATTCAATCAATTAAACAGGTAGCTTCAATCTCTGCAGGTAATGACGATGTAATTGGGGCATTAATCGCAGATGCGTTAGCAAAAGTTGGAAAAGAAGGTGTAATTTCACTAGAAGAAGGTAAAGGGATTGTTACTGAATTAGAAATTACAGAAGGTATGAAATTAGAAAAAGGATTTATTTCACCGTATTTCATAACTGATACAGAAAAAATGGAAGTATGTTTTGAAAATCCTTATATATTATTAACTGATAAACGGATTACATTAGTTCAGCAAGATTTATTACCTATTTTAGAGCAGATTACTAAAACAAAACGCCCTTTATTAATTATTGCAGAAGATGTTGAAAAAGAAGCGTTAGCAACATTAATTTTAAATAAATTACGAGGAATTGTGAACGTTGTAGCGATCCGTGCGCCAGGATTCGGAGAATTAAGAAAATTAATGTTACAAGATATTGCTGTATTAACAGGTGGTACTGTTATTACACAAGATGCCGGATTAAGTTTAGACAATATCCAAGTAAATTTATTAGGTCAAGCAAGACGAATTATTGTTAACAAAGATACAACGACAATTGTTGGTGATGGTTTAGAAATTGAAAATATTAAAGCCCGCTGTGAACAATTACGGAAACAAGTTAATATTGCAGAAACTTCATATGAAAAAGAAAAATTACAAGATAGAATAGCTAAACTTTCTGGCGGTATTGCAGTAATTAGAGTGGGGGCCGTAACCGAAACTGAAATGAAAGATAAAAAATTACGTTTAGAAGATGCTATTAATGCTACACGTGCGGCCGTTGAAGAAGGTATTGTCCCAGGTGGAGGAGCAACACTAGCTCATTTATCAGAAAATTTAGTCACTTGGTCAAAAACTAATTTAAAAGAAGATGAATTAATCGGCGCACTTATTATTTCCCGGGCAATTGTTGCACCGTTAAAAAGAATTGCAGAAAATGCAGGTATTAATGGACCCGTTGTTATAGGAAAAGTTCAAGAGCAAGAATTTGAAATAGGTTACAATGCAGCCAAAAATTTATTTGGTAATATGTATGATGAAGGTGTTGTAGATCCTGCAAAAGTAACTCGTTCAGGTTTACAAAATGCAACTTCAATTGCTAGTATGATTTTAACAACAGAATGTATTATTGTTGATGATATAGAAAAAGTAAAGTAAAAAAAAATATACTAACATTGTTAATGCTTAAGTGTTTAGTTAATTTAGCATTAACAATGTTATAGTTTGATTCTATTCATAATAAAATTTTTTAAGAATGAACAAAATCTTTTTTTCTCATTAATTTAAAAATCTTTAATTCTAAAAGCTTTTTATATAATTTATAAATTAATTAGCGGGGTTTGTTGAATTTAAATGTACTTCTGTTAATGTTCGTAATTGTTCAAAAGACTCTTTAATTGAAGCGTAATTTGCTGAAGATAATGCTTCACGAAGAGTTTTTATTACATTTTTAATTTCTTCTTCTTCTTCAGTTGTACATTCACCCATCTCACCACTATTTAATTTCTTTTCAACCTCATCACAATAAGCTGTAGCAGAAACTACCATCTCACTTTTTTCTTTTTGCTCTTTATCAATCACAGCATATTTTTCTGCTTCTTCTAACATATCGTTAACTTCAGATTCTGATAAATTTGAAGCGCCTTGAATTGTTACATTTTGTTCTTTACCTGACTCATTTTCTTTAGCTGTTACAGATAAAATACCATCAACATTAATATCAAATGTTACTTCAATTTGCGGTTTTCCTTTTGGAGCTTGAGGAATACCTTCTAATTTAAAGTTTCCTAAACTTTTATTACCACTAACTACTTCGCGCTCACCTTGTAAAACGTGAATTTCAACATTTGTTTGGTTATCGGCTGCAGTTGAAAATAATTCAGATTTTTTAACAGGAATAGTAGTATTACGAGAAATAAGTTTGGTCATAATTCCACCAACAGTTTCAACACCAAGTGATAATGGTGTAACATCTAATAATAAAATGTCTGTTATTTCACCTGCTAAAATACCAGCTTGAATTGCTGCACCAATCGCAACTACTTCATCCGGATTAACTGATTTATTTGGTTTTTTACCAGTTAAGGATTCTACTAATTGTTGAATCGCAGGAATTCTTGTTGATCCACCTACTAATACAACTTCATTAATTCCTGATTGGTCTAATTTTGCATCTTTTAATGCTTTTTCAACTGGAATACGACAACGATTAATTAGATCTTGGCATAAACTTTCAAATTTTTCTCGTGTTAATTCTTGTTGAATATGTTTAGGTCCATTTTTATCTGCTGTGATAAAAGGTAAATTAATTGTTGTCTTTTCAACATTTGATAATTCCATTTTTGCTTTTTCAGCTGCTTCTGTTAAACGCTGTAAAGCTTGAATATCTTTAGTTAAATTAGTACCTTCTTTTGCTTCAAAGTCTTCAACTAACCAACGTACTAATGCTTTATCAAAATCATCACCACCTAAATTTGTATCTCCAGCTGTAGATAATACTTCGAATATTCCATCTCCAACTTCTAAAATGGAAACATCGAATGTACCGCCACCTAAATCAAAAACTAAAATAGTTTCATTTTGTTTTTTATCTAAACCATAGGCTAAAGACGCAGCCGTAGGTTCATTAATAATACGTAAAACTTCAATACCAGCAATTTTACCCGCATCAACTGTTGCTTGCCGTTGTGAATCATTAAAATACGCGGGTACTGTAATTACAGCTTTTGTAACATCTTGCCCTAAATATTCTTTTGCATCAGCAATTAATTTTCTGATAACTTGTGCCGAAATTTCTTCAGGACTAAAATCTTTATTTAAAGATGAACATTTAATCTTAATATTACCATTACTATCTTTAATTACTTTATATGGTAATTCTTTTGATTCTTCAGAAATTTCATCTGCTTTACAACCAATAAATCTTTTAACAGAGAAAAATGTATTCTCTGCATTTACAACTGACTGCCGTTTAGCAAGTTGTCCAACTAATAATTCTTGTTTTTTTGTGTAAGCTACAATTGATGGTGTTGTGCGAAAACCTTCTGCATTTGTAATTACAGTAGGTTGCCCACCTTCAATTGCCGCAACTACTGAATTTGTCGTCCCTAAATCAATCCCTACTACTTTGTTCATATAACCTCTCTACTTTTGTATAAATTTATGTTTACTAATATAAATTATACATTACATTAATAGACCTACATATCTATTTAATGACAATATATATACTTATAAAATTAATCTAAACGTATACTTATTTTATTAACAATATTATAATGATTATAATTATAATATTGTTAATATTTCTTATATAGACAAAAGCTAGTGATTTTTTTAAAGTTATAGACAGTTTAGTAATTATGATTATTAAACTGTCTACAACTTTAAAATTTTATAAAAATCTATTTTTATCACTTTTAATATATATATAAGTATTTTTTGGAGAAAAATATTGTGTCTTTAGGTTTATTAGGAAACAAAATTGGAATGACCCAAATATTTGATGAATCCGGGAATATAATTCCAGTTACAATTTTAAAAGTTGGACCTTGTGTAATTACACAAGTTAAAACTACATTAAACGATGGTTATAATGCTATTCAGGTTGGTTATGGGAATGTCTCAACAAAAGCCTTGACTCAACCTCAATTAGGGCATTTACAAAAATCAAATATTCAACCTTTAAAATATTTAAAAGAATTTCATGTAAGTGATCCCACTGAATTCAATGTTGGACAAATTTTAAATGTTGAATCATTTGTTGCGGGACAATTAATCAATGTTACAGGAAAAAGTATTGGTAAAGGCTTTTCGGGTCTTCAAAAACGTTATAATTTTGCAAGAGGTCCTATGACTCATGGGTCTAAAAATCATAGAGCCCCAGGGTCAATTGGTATGGGAACAAGCCCAGGTCGTGTTTTACCGGGAAAAAAAATGGCAGGCCAACTTGGAAATAAAACTGCAAATATTAAAAAATTAAAGATTGTTCAAGTAAATAACGATGAAAATATTTTAGTTGTTAAAGGAGCCGTTCCTGGAAAACCTGGAAACTTGCTTAGTATCATTCCCTCAAAATAATGAATAAAAAATTTATTAAACAACTGAATATTAGGAAAAGTATTATATGACTGTTCAAAGATTTATAGAATACACTCCATTTGATTCAAATGGACAACAACTTCCCGGTGAATCCCGGAAAATTACACTTAATGTATTATTAGAAGATTCAGGAAATTATTTGATCCATAGAGATATTTTACGACACCAACTTTCTCAAAAACAAGGAACAGTTTCAACAAAAACAAGAAGCGAAGTTCGAGGTGGTGGTAAAAAACCTTGGCGTCAAAAAGGAACTGGTCGTGCACGTGCCGGATCAAGCCGTTCTCCATTATGGAAAGGTGGTGGTGTAATATTTGGTCCAAAGCCTAAAACAGCTAATTTAAAACTAAATAAAAAAGAACGTAATTTAGCATTACAAACGTTACTTTATAATAAACGTGATATTATTACACAAGTTTCGACTTTAGATATAAAAAACGTTAAAACAAAAGAGTTTTATAATTTCTGTAAAGAAAAAGGTTTCAACTTAAATGAAAAATTATTAGTAATTGATTCTGAAAAAACAACACCATTAAAATTATCAACTCGTAATTTAAAAAATGTTGAATTAATTTCGGCATCAAATTTAAATACTTTAAGTTTATTAAAAGCCAAAAAAATTTTAGTAACAACTTCAGCACTCAATGACATAAAGGAGATTTATTGTGGTTAATTCCTTAGACATGAATGTTATAAAATATCCAATTATTACGGATAAGGCTACGAGATTGTTAGCTAATAACCAATATAGTTTTATTGTAAGCCCTAAATCTGATAAACCTACAATTAAAGCTGCAATTGAATATTTATTTAATGTTAAAGTAGTAAAAATTAATACTGCTCACTTACCAAAAAAGAAAAAACGAATTGGTCAATATCTTGGTTGGAAAGCGCATTATAAAAAAGCCATTGTAACGTTATCAGAAGGCGATACAATAAACTTATTTGCAGAAGAAAATTAACAATTATATAAATTAATCAAGTTTATGAGTATTCGTCTTTATAAATCATATACACCAGGGACAAGAAACAGAGCCCTTTCAGCTTTTTCAGAAATAACAACTGATAAACCAGAAAAAAGTTTAGTTAAAAAGAATCATCGAAATAAAGGTAGAAATAATCGTGGTGTTATTACGATTAGACACCGTGGGGGTGGTCATAAAAAACAATATCGATTAATCGATTTTAAACGAAATAAATATAATATTTCTGCGGTTGTAAATTCAATTGAATATGACCCAAATAGAAATGCACGTATTGCTTTACTTCATTTTACAGATGGTGAAAAACGTTATATTTTACATCCAAATAATTTAAATGTTGGTGATACTATTTTATCTGGAAAAGGAATCTCATTAGATATTGGAAATTCATTACCATTGGAAGAAATTCCTTTAGGTTCATCTGTTCATAATATTGAATTAATCCCAAACCGTGGGGGCCAAATTGTTCGTTCAGCTGGTACATCAGCAAAAATTTTAGCCAAAGAAGGCAACTACGTAACATTACGGTTACCATCAAAAGAAATTAGATTAATCCGTAAAGAATGTTTTGCAACAATTGGTGAAGTGAGTAACAATGATGCCTTTCTGATTCAAAGTGGTAAAGCGGGTCGTACACGTTGGTTAGGTAAACGTCCAACTGTTCGAGGTTCAGTAATGAACCCATGTGATCATCCACATGGGGGTGGTGAAGGTAGAACTCCCATTGGTCGTACACGACCTTTAACTCCATGGGGAAAACCGGCTTTAGGGAAAAAAACACGAAAAACTAAAAAACTTAGTAGTGCATATATTCTTCGTCGACGTTCTTAATTAATTTATAAAAAAACTTATTAATAAGATTTTCAACAATGTCAAGATCATTAAAAAAAGGACCTTTTGTTGCATACCATTTGTTAAAAAAAATTAATAAAATGAATGCAGATGGAAAAAAAGATGTAATTACAACTTGGTCACGTAGTTCAACTATTTTACCGAATATGATTGGGTTTACAATAGCCGTATATAATGGTAAACAACATGTTCCAGTTTTTATTTCTGATCAATTAGTCGGTCATAAACTTGGAGAATTTGTTTCTACTAGAACATTTAAATCACATATTAAGGCTGATAAAAAAACAAAACGTTAAGGAAAAATCAAAGATGGCACGATTAGAATTAACATTAAATTTTCCAAAAAGTTTTCAAATTAAAACTTTTAATGTTAAATCGGAAAAAAAATTATCTCCGCTAGCAAGATTAATTTTACAAAGTGTTCAGTTTAAACATTTTTATTATGTGCGTGATGATATATCTTATCTCTTAAAATCTAATCCAAGTGAACGCGATTTTCTTTTACAAGCTTTATATTCAATTGTAATTTCTTTACAAAATAATTTATCTATAAATTTCTTTGATATGTGGATTTATGAAATTTATATAAATAAAGTTTCAACCCATAATAAATTTATGAATCAAAAATCCCAAAATCTAGAACCAGGTGAATATATAACAATTAAACTAGCGTATGGAAGTAGTGTTTCTCAAGAAAAAAAATAATATTTTATTATTAAATCTTTAGAAACCTTAAATCTATGTAAAAAATATTAAGGAAACTATGTTATGTCGAATGGCCAATCAGTAAAGGCAGTAGCAAAATATGTGCGAATATCTCCACATAAAGTAAGACAGGTTTTAGACCAAATTCGTGGTCGTTCATACCAAGAAGCATTAATGATATTAGAATTTTTACCGTATGATGCTGGTTCTCCAATCTGGCAGGTAGTTCATTCTGTAGCAGCTAATGCGAAAAATAATTATAATTTAGATAAAAAAAAATTAGTAATTTCAGAAATCTTTGCAGATGAAGGCCCAAAACTAAAACGTATTCGACCACGTGCCCAAGGTCGAGCTTATAAGATTTTAAAACCAACTTGCCACATTACAGTTGTTGTAAAATCAATTAGTTAAGAAAATAAGAATTAAGGATTTTTTCTATGGGACAAAAAACACATCCTTTGGGATTTCGATTAGGTATTACACAAGAACATAGATCTGCTTGGTATGCAGATTTTAAACATTATTCAACTTTATTAGAAGAAGATGATAAGATTCGTACATACCTTAATAAATTAGCAAAATTAGCCAGTATTTCAGATATCCATATCAATAGAAATGGGTTAGGTGATCAAATTGAATTAAATATTGAAACAGGCCGCCCAGGAATACTAGTTGGGGATAATGGTTCAGGTATTAAAACATTAGCAACTAATATTAAAAAATTCATACCAAATAACCGTCAAATTACGATCAACGTAGTAGAAGTTGAAAATGTAAATGCAAATGCTTCCCTGATAGCTGATCTTGTAGTTCAACAGTTGGAAGATAGGGTTGCATTTCGTCGTGCAATTCGAGAAGCATTACAATGTCTTCAAGATAATCAAGTAAATGGAATTAAAGTTGAGGTATCTGGGCGATTAAATGGTGCAGAAATGGCTCGAAGTGAATGGATTCGTGAAGGTCGAGTACCATTACAAACATTAAGAGCAGATATTGATTATGCTACAAAAGAAGCAAACACAATTTACGGTGTTCTTGGTGTTAAAGTATGGTTATTTAAAAATGAAATATTAAAAAAATAATAAAAACAAAAGCAAATAACTAAAAAAGTATATTTATTAATTAATCTAATTTCATTATGTTAAGTCCAAAAAGAACAAAATATAGAAAATATCATCGAGGAAGAATGCGCGGTAAAGCAACTCGAGGAAATGAGGTTTCATTTGGAAAATATGGCTTACAAGCGTTAGAACCATCATGGATTACATCACGTCAAATTGAAGCAACAAGACGAACTATTACTCGTTATACTAAACGTGGTGCATCATTATGGATTCGTATTTTCCCTGATAAAACTGTTACCGCTCGTGCTGCAGAATCACGTATGGGATCAGGTAAAGGTGCTGTTGACTATTGGGTTGCTACGGTAAAACCGGGAACAATTTTATTTGAAATTAGTGCTGTACCCGAAGAAGTTGCTCGTGCTGCTTTCAATTTAGCAGCCTATAAATTACCAATCAAAACAAAATTTATTATTAGAAAGGATATTTAATAACGTATGGGTAAGACGTATAAGGAAATCGAAGCAACTTTCGCTTCTTCTAACCCTCCCTATATAGAAGTTGTTGAAGAAATAAGAGAAACAGAAAAAATTTTATTTGATTTACGCTTTAAAAAAGCTACTCGTCAACCGTTCAAATCACATGAAATTAAAACGGCTAAAAAAAAAGTGGCACAGTTAAAAACTTTTTTATGTCAAGCAGTGAAATAATATCAATCACTATTGACTAGATAAATTAATCAACTAAAAAAGCATTTTTACTTGAAATAATTTGTAATCAGAAAAATTCAGATTAATAATACAATTAAGTAAAAATAAAAATCGTTTCTAGACTAAATTAAATAGAGATTTTAAGGAATTTTAAAATGCCTGTAAAAGAAAAAGTTGGTGTTGTCATCAGCAATAAAATGCAAAAAACTGTGGTTGTAAAAGTTGAAAGCAGATATCCACATCCCATCTATTCAAAGACAATGATCAAAACACGAAAATATTTAGCTCATGATGAAATGAGTGAGTGCAATATTGGTGATCAAGTGTTAGTACAAGAATGTCGACCGCTTAGTAAAAAGAAGCGTTGGTCAGTTGCTCGAATTATTTCAAGATCATCTTTAATTACTTAAGATTAACCGTTTATGATATACCCACAAACAATGTTAACTGTAGCCGATAATACGGGTGCAAAAAAAATTATGTGTATTCGCGTTTTAGGTGGAAACCGAAAGTATGGAAAAATTGGTGACACTATTATTGGTGTTGTTAAAGAAGCTATTCCTAATATGCCTATTAAAAAATCGGATGTTGTAAGAGCGATTATTGTAAGAACATCAAAAACAATTCGCCGTGCTGATGGAATGTACATTAGATTTGACGATAATGCCGCTGTAATAGTAAATATGGAAAATAATCCACGCGGAACGCGTGTATTTGGTCCTGTTGCTCGTGAAATTCGCGATAAGAATTTTTCTAAAATTGTTTCATTAGCTCCGGAGGTTTTATAAATGCCAAAAGGTAAAAATTTACACGTTAAAATTGGTGATAATGTAAAAATTATTTCTGGTTTTGATAAAAATAAGACAGGTGAAGTTACTAAAATTTATCGTAATACAGGAAAAATTTTGGTAAAAGGTATTAATTTTAAGTTTAAACATATTAAACCGAATACTGAAAGTGATGTTGGAGAAATAAAACAATTTGAAGCTCCAATTCATCATTCCAATGTTAAATTAATTTAAATTATTTTAAATAAAGAATATGCGTAGTCAACAATCCTTAGAAGAAATTGCAGAATTATATGGTCTATTAGAAAATATAAAAAAAGAATATGAAGATGGTATTCATTCTGTTTTAAGAAAAAGTAATCCAGAATTATTTTCAAATCCCCATACGATTCCAAAACTTAAAAAAATTAGTATTAATCGTGGGTTAGGTTTAGCAGCCCAAAATACAAATATTTTAAAAAAAAGTATTACTGAATTTACTCGAATTACAGGCCAAAAACCTTTAATAACACGAGCAAAAAAAGCTGTAGCGGGTTTTAAAATTCGTGAAGAAATGGAATTAGGATTATCAAGCACTTTACGCGGTGAAAAAATGTATAGTTTTCTTACAAAATTAATATTTTTTACTTTTGCGCAAATTCGAGATTTTCGTGGTTTATCTGTTAGAAGTTTTGATAAAGCCGGAAATTATACATTTTCATTAAAAGAACAATTGATTTTCCCTGAAATTGAATACGATGATGTAGATCAAGTACAAGGACTTAGTATAACTCTTGTTTTAGATTCTTCTACACCAAAATCTCGTTCAAAAACGGTTGACCGCGTTTTAAATGGTATGATTTTATTAAAGTTTTTAAGATTCCCATTAAATGATTGTGGTTATTATGATAAATACGAGTCTTTTGGGGAAATTACTCAAGTATGGGATAAGAAAAAACACTTACGTCGTAAACGTTGGTCACAAGAATAAATAAAATGAAAAAATCAGATTAAGGAGTTATTAGTGGTCACAGATAATATTGCAGATATGTTAACTCGTATCCGAAATGCGAATATGGTAAAACATGAAATTGTTGAAATACCAGGAACAAAAATGTCTAAAGCGATAGCCGAAATCCTTAAGGAAGAAGGTTTTATTGAAAATTTTGAAACTTATACTGAAAATTCAAATCAATATTTACTTCTTTCATTAAAGTATGAAGGTCAATCTCGCGAACGAATTATTAATAAAATTGAACGCGTTAGTAAACCAGGATTACGAGTTTATGCTAATTCGAAGACTTTACCACTTGTTTTAAATGGTTTAGGAATTGCTATTATATCGACTTCAAAAGGTGTAATGACAAATCGAAAAGCAAAGTCTCTTGGAATTGGTGGTGAAGTTTTATGTTATATTTGGTAATAGGAGTAAATATATAATATGTCACGAATCGGGAAATTACCAATTAAACTGCCAACAACTGTAGAAATCTCACATCAAAGTGATGCAACAGTACAAGTTATAAATGTCAAAGGAAAATTTGGAAGCTTACAACGAACACTTCCAGAAGAGCTTAAAATTGAACAAATTCATAATGATAATGGTAGTTCATTAATTGTAAGTTTTGAAAATCAAACAAGAACAAATAAGTCTTTACAAGGACTATACCGAACATTAATCAATAATATGGTTATCGGTGTTACAGAACAATTTGTTATAATTCTTACATTACAAGGTGTTGGTTATCGTGCAAGTGTTCAAGGAAAGTCTCTAGTATTAAATTTAGGATATAGTCATCCAGTAGAGATAGATATTCCAGAAGGAATAACAGTAGAAGTAACACAAAATACAACGCTTAACATAAAAGCATGTGATAAAGAGCAGTTAGGATTATTTGCAGCAAAAGTAAGAGCATGGCGACCTCCTGAACCTTATAAAGGTAAAGGGATACTTTACAAAAATGAACAAATCTTACGTAAAGCAGGTAAATCGGGTAAAAAATAAAAATTATTAAGTTGTAAAAAAAAATTATATTATGAAATTTTCAAAAAGAGTTTTATTAAGACTTAAAAATAAAAACAAAAAATTAAAACCTGATAAGTATAAAAAATTAAAACGAGAAAGTGTAAGAGGACTAATTAAAGGAACAGTAGAACGACCACGTCTATCTGTTTTTCGTTCTAATGAAAATATTTATGCGCAAATCATTGATGATACGACAGCTAAAACACTTGTTTTTTGCTCGACATTAGATAGAGATATTAAACTTAATAGTGAAAATGGTCGAACATGTGATGCTTCAAGACTTATGGGGCAAAAATTGGCTAAATTAAGTATAAAAAAAAATATCACAAAAATTGTCTTTGATCGAGGTCCGTACTTGTATCATGGTCGTATAAAAGCTTTAGCCGATGGCGCTCGAGCAGGTGGTCTACAATTTTAATTAATAATTTAAACATAATAAATTTTATGAGTACCGAGTTTAACCAAGTTAATAAATTAAAAAAAACACCCCGTCGGAATGATAATTTAAATGAGGCAAAATTTGTTGAACGTTTAATTAAAATCAGCCGTGTAACAAAAGTAACAAAAGGTGGGAAAAAATTAAGTTTCCGTGCTGTTGTTGTTATAGGTGATGAAAATGGAAAAGTTGGCGTTGGAGTAGGGAAAGCTGAAGATGTTGTAAATGCTTTTAAAAAAGCAAAAACAGATGGCAGAAAGAATCTAATTGATGTTCCAATTACAAAATCATTAAGTATTCCACACGCTGTTATTGGTGATTTAGGAGCATGTAAAATTATCATGCGACCGTCTATTGAAGGTTCAGGAGTTATTGCTGGTGGTGCTGTTCGAACAGTTTTAGAAGTTGCTGGAATTAAAAATGTAATTGCAAAACAATTAGGTTCTGATAATTTATTAAATAATGCGCGTACAGCAATTGTTGCATTAGAAAGTTTAACAACATTAGATGAAGTTAAGAGAAAACGTTATCATAAATCTGTATTATAATTACTGACACGAACACGTTTATTAATTATCATATAAAAAGTACTCGAATTTTAAACTATTAAAAATGAAAATGAAAAAGACAGACGATATTTTATTAAAACGTCTTTTATTAAGTGTCGGAATACTCCTATTTATAAGAATGGGGACATTTCTTCCAATTCCTGGAATTAACCATGGTCATCTAGCTTTTTATATTCAACAACACCCTATTACAAAAAATTTAGTAAGTACTTTTTCAGGAAATGATACGTTTGTTATTGGATTATTTACTTTAAATATCTTCCCATATATAAATGCTTCAATTATGGTCCAATTGATAACGGGCTTAATACCTAGTATTTCTAAATTACAAAAAGAAGGTGGAGGAGAAGGTCGAAGAGCAATTACTAGACTAACTCGTTTAATTACGTTTGGATGGGCGTTAATTCAAAGTTCAAGTATTGCTTTTTATTTAAAACGTGCGTTATTTGATTGGAGCCCACTTTTAGCATTTGAAATAATTGTTTGGCTTACTACAGGTGCAATGATCGTTTTATGGTTAAGTGAATTAATTACCGAATATGGATTAGGTAATGGAGCATCCTTATTAATTTATACAAATATTATTTCAAGTTTACCAAATTTAGGAAAAAAATTAATTACTGAAAATAATGGAAGTTTGACTCTTGTTTCTGGGTTTGGAATTGCAATCTTATTTTTTATTGCAATATCAGGTATTATCACATTGCAAGAAAGTGCAAGAATTGTACCGTTAATATCTTCTAAACAACTTAGTCAAAGCCAACCAGTAGTTTCTAAAGTTACGTCAAATAACTATATCCCTTTACGTTTTAATCAAGCAGGGGTTATGCCAATTATTTTGACAACCGCTCTTTTGGTTTTACCAAATTATATTACAAATTTAGGGGTATTTCCGCTTTTAACTCTTCCGATTTTTTTAAAATCATCAAAGATTATATATTGGATTAGTTATTTTATTTTAATTTTAATCTTTAGTTCATTTTATTCAACTATTGTGTTGAATCCTAAAGATATTGCTCAAGAATTACAAAAAATGGCAGTAAGTATCCCTGGTGTTAGGCCTGGATTAGCTACAACATTTTATTTAAAACAAGTAATGAAGCGGGTGACCTTTTTTGGAGCAATAATATTAGCTATATTAGCAACTCTACCAAATGTAATTGAAGGCATTTTAAATGTTTCAAGTTTCAATGGTCTAGGTACTACGTCATTATTAATTTTAGTTGGTGTTGTTCTTGATATTTCACGTGAAATGAAAAGTATCATTCTTTCTAATATCTATAATGAAAGATTTGATTAAATCAAATAAAAAATCTATCTATTAATTTAATATTTATAACTTTATAATGAAAGTTCGTCCTTCAGTTAAAAAAATGTGCGAAAAATGTCGAGTAATTAAACGACATGGAAAAATTATGGTAATTTGTCAAAATCCAAAACATAAACAGCGACAAGGTTAATATTTAAAAGGAGTTAATTAAGTGGTAAGATTACTAGGTATAGATTTGCCAAGAAATAAACGAATTGCATATGCACTTACATATATTCATGGCATTGGCCTTACATCGGCACAAAAATTTATTGAATTAGCAGAAATTAGTGCAGATACTAGAACAGATGATATTACAACAGAACAAGCTGTAGTATTAAGAAATTTATTAGAAAATTGTGAATTAAATTTAGAAGGTGATTTGCGTCGTTTTAATGGTTTAAATATCAAACGATTAAACGAAATAAATTGTCATCGAGGTAAAAGACACAGAAATAGTTTACCTGTTCGAGGACAAAGAACACGAACAAATGCCCGTTCACGACGAGGCGCAAAGAAAACTGTTACTGGTAAGAAAAAATAATATTCTTTTGTTGGCAGTTTTACTAATTAAAAATATTACTTTAATATGGCACAAAAATTTCGAAAACAGGCAGTAAAAAAAAATAGAACTAATCTTGGAACAGGTGTTGTTCATATTCAATCAACTTTTAATAATACGATTGTTACAATAACTAATATGTCAGGAGATACAATATCATGGGCATCTTCTGGTAGTTCGGGATTTAAAGGGGCTCGTAAAGGGACTCCTTTTGCTGCTCAAACTGCAGCAGAAAAAGCAGCATTAGATGCATTAAGTACAGGTATAAAAACCGTTGAAATTTTAGTTAAAGGTCAAGGTTCAGGACGTGAAACTGCAATCCGATCAATAGAAGGAGCAGGTTTAGAAATCCTTTCAATTCAAGATATAACACCGGTACCACATAATGGATGTCGACCACGAAAGCGTAGACGTGTATAATTTTATTTACTTATAAAATAAATAAATTATGAATTCCACAAAAAATTTTATAAATAGTTCTAATTTATTAATGGAATGTATAAAATCAGAAAAAATTGAATCTGGCCCAATGTATGGACAATTTTTAATTGATTCATTAAGTTCTGGTCAAGGAATAACAATTGGGAATTTATTACGACGAGTTTTATTAGGGGATTTACAAGGAACAGCTATTACTGGTGTCCGCATTGCTGGTGTAAAAGATGAGTTTTCTTTAATTCCAGGTGTCCGTGAAGATATACTGGAAATTTTACTAAATTTAAAGGGAATTGTTTTAAAATCGAAAACACCTAACAGACAATTCGGACGTTTACGATTGCAAGGACCTGCAGTTATTACAGCTAGCTCAATTCAGTTACCACCAGAAATTGAAATTATAAACCCTAACCATTATATTGCAACAATTTCAAGTTCGCATATTTTGGAAATAGAATTTAAAATTGAATCTGGTAGCAAATATCGATTAGCAAATGAACTTTTTTCTGATAAATTTGAAGATTTTATAGAAACAGATGCCATTTTTATGCCAGTACAAAAAGTGGATTTTAAAGTGGAAAATGTTTATGATAATTCAAATAATATCAAAGAACGTTTATTAATTGATATTTGGACAAATGGAAGTATATCCCCTGAACAAGCTATTTTTTCTGGATCTAATTTGATTATCAATTTATTCAAATCGATTGGTGAACAAAAAATTAATAAAGAAAAAGAAAATATCAAAGAAAAAAATCATATAAAACCTATTGATCCTTATACCCATATTGCTATTGAAGAATTACAATTATCTGTACGCCCTTATAATTGTTTAAAAAGAGCTCAAATCAATACAATTGGGGACTTATTAGATTATTCTCCAGAAAAGCTTTTAGAATTAAAGAATTTTGGGCGCAAATCGGCAGATGAGGTTTTTGCTACTCTTAAAAATAAATTAGGAATAGTTTTAAAATAATTATTTAGTTTAAATTTAATTTTATGAATAAAACATTTATTCCAGCTTCAAATTATAATAAAAGAAAATGGTATGTTATTGACTGTAAAGACAGACAATTAGGACGTTTAGCGTCAACAATTGTACCATTATTAACAGGTAAATCGAAACCTATTTATCATCCATCGGTAGATGTCGGTGACTATGTAATTTTAATCAACACTGAATATTTAAAACTTGATCGTGAGATTGAGCGATTCCATGTTTTTGAACCAGGACGTCCAGGTTCATCATTAAAACGACTTGTAAATGTTGCACCTAAACGTATTATTGAAAGTTGCGTATTTAATATGTTACCAAATGGATTCCCAAAAAAACATTTAGTAAAACGGTTGAAAGTATATCAAGGTACTGAACATCCACATGTAGCTCAAGCTCCCCAAGTAATCCTTTAAGAAATTTTAAAGTATTACTAACGTATAGCAGTGGGATATATTAAAAATCATCTAGATAATTTTAAAATTTAAAGTGTTAAATTATTTTGCTAGTAAATCTATTCTGGATAACTAGCTTTATTTTTAAACTTTAATATTTTAACTAATGAACTAAAAAGAATTTATGAATACAGTTTTTCAAAAAGATAAAATTGGGATTGGAAAAAGAAAACGTGCTGTTGCAAGAGTATTTCTTGTTCCAGGAACAGGAACTATAACAATTAATAAAGTTTCTGGAGAAAAGTATTTACAATATAATACTAACTATTTAAATGCTATTAAAGCACCATTAGAAAAGTTAAACCTAACAAATCAATTTGATATTGTTGCAATTGTAAGAGGTGGTGGTTTAACAGGCCAAACTGATTCTATTAAATTAGGTGTTGCACGATTACTTTGTAAAATGGAACACGAAAATCGTTTAGTTTTAAAACCATTTGGTTTTTTAAGCCGTGATGCGCGTATTAAAGAACGTAAAAAATATGGTTTACGAAAAGCAAGAAAAGCATCACAATACTCAAAACGTTAAAAATTTTAAAAATATGCCAAAATCTGAAATTCATCCAACTTGGTTTTCAAATGCGCCTGTTCTTTCTGAAGGTAAAACTCTTTGTTCAATCGGTTCTACTAAACCTCAATTACAAGTGGACGTTTGGTTAGGTAATCATCCTTTCTATACTAATTCACAAACACTTGTTGATAGCGAAGGAAGAGTAGACAGATTTATGAAAAAATATGGTTTACAAACAAAAGATAACTAAATTAATTATATTAAAATAATTAAAATTTACTTAATTACTTTAAAAACAAATGCCAACTATTCAGCAATTAGTTCGTTTAAGACGAATACAAATTACGAAAAAAACAAAATCACCCGCTTTAGTAAATTGTCCTCAACGACGTGGGGTATGTACACGTGTATATACTACAACACCCAAAAAACCAAACTCAGCAATTCGTAAAGTTGCGCGGGTTAGATTAACATCAGGTTTTGAAGTTACAGCTTATATCCCAGGGGAAGGACACAATTTACAAGAACATTCAGTAGTCTTAATTAGAGGTGGTCGAGTAAAAGATTTACCTGGTGTTCGATACCATATTGTTCGTGGAGCATTAGATAGTGGTGGGGTTAAAGACCGAACACAAAGACGTTCAAAATATGGAGTTAAAAAACCAAAAAGTTAAATACTAATTTAAAAATTTAAAATTAGTATTTTAATAAAAACGATTTATTAAAAAACAATTAGTATTATGTCACGTCGAAATATTTCAAAAAAACGATTTCCTAAAGCAGATCCTACATATAACAGTTACTTAGTTAGTTTATTAGTAACAAGAATTTTAAAATCCGGTAAAAAAAACTTAGCTCAAAATATTGTAAATAGTGCTTTCGATATTATAAAATCGAAAACAAATGAAGATCCATTAGTTATTTTTGAAAAAGCTATTCGAAATGCTAGTCCAGTTGTCGAAGTAAAAGCTCGACGAATCGGTGGTTCAACATATCAAGTTCCAATTGAAGTTAGTAGCTTTAGAGCAACTAATTTAGCTTTACGTTGGATTATTCAATATTCACGCCAGCGCGTGGGCCGTACAATGTCAATTAAATTGGCGAGTGAAATTATTGACACTGCAAACGATATAGGTAATACTATAAAGAAAAAAGAAGAAACTCATAAAATGGCAGATGCTAATAAAGCTTTTGCGCATTTCCGTTATTAATAGATAATTTTTAAATATTTTATTTCGCTAAAAGCAAATAGATTTTTATTATATATATAAACATTAAATTTCAAAGGAACTTCTAGAAATGGCACGTGAAAAATTTGAACGAACAAAACCACACGTTAATATTGGTACAATTGGTCATGTTGATCATGGTAAAACAACTTTAACAGCAGCTATTACAGCGACATTAGCGACAGCTGGTGGTGCTGTTGCAAAAGATTATAGTGATATTGATGGAGCACCTGAAGAACGTGCACGTGGTATTACAATTAATACTGCTCACGTTGAGTACGAAACAGCAGATCGTCATTACGCTCACGTAGATTGCCCAGGTCACGCTGATTACGTAAAAAACATGATTACTGGCGCAGCACAAATGGATGGTGCTATCCTAGTTGTATCTGCTGCTGATGGTCCTATGCCACAAACTAGAGAACATATCTTATTAGCAAAACAAGTTGGTGTACCACATATCGTTGTGTTTTTAAATAAACAAGATCAAGTAGATGATGATGAATTATTAGAATTAGTAGAATTAGAAGTACGTGAACTATTATCTACTTATGATTTCCCTGGTGATGATATTCCAATTTGTCCAGGTTCAGCTTTACAAGCAATTGAAGCACTTTCATCGAATCCAGATGTTAAACGTGGGGATAACCCATGGGTTGATAAAATCTTTGCTTTAATGGATGCTGTTGATGCATATATTCCAACACCAGAACGTGATGTTGAAAAAACATTTTTAATGGCAATTGAAGATGTATTCTCAATTACAGGTCGAGGAACAGTAGCAACTGGACGAATTGAAAGAGGGGTTGTTAAAGTTGGTGATAACGTAGAGATTGTTGGTGTTGGGGATACTCAAACAACAACTATTACTGGGATTGAAATGTTCCAAAAAACATTAGAAGAAGGATTTGCTGGTGATAATGTTGGAATCTTATTACGTGGTGTTACAAGAGAAAACATTGAACGTGGTATGGTATTATCAAAACCAGGTACAATTACTCCTCATACAAATTTTGAATCTGAAGTATACGTATTAACTAAAGAAGAAGGTGGTCGTCATACGCCATTCTTTACAGGCTACCGTCCACAATTTTATGTTAGAACAACTGACGTAACAGGTTCAATCGAACAATTTACAGCAGATGATGGTACAATCGTAGAAATGGTAATGCCAGGAGATCGTATTAAAATGACTGCTGAATTAATTTACCCAGTTGCAATTGAAGAAGGTATGCGTTTTGCGATTCGTGAAGGCGGCCGAACAATTGGTGCTGGTGTTGTTTCTAAAATTGTTAAATAATTAAAAAAATTTATGGAAATAAAACCGAATGAAAAAATTCGTGTTCGATTAGAATCGTTTAATCATGAACTTTTGAATACATCATGTCAAAAAATAATGGAAATTACTCAAAACAATAATGTTGATAATGTTGGAGTAGTTTCATTACCTACGGATAAACGTATTTATTGTGTTTTACGTTCTCCTCATGTGAATAAAGATTCACGAGAACATTTTGAAATCCGGACTCACAAACGAATTCTTGAAATATCTTATGATTCTTCAGTAAATATCTTTGATTTATTAGTAAAATCTGACTTACCACCTGGAGTACTATATAGAATTTGTTTATCATAATAGCTATTGTCAAATAAATGTAATTATTAATTACATTTATTTGACAATAGCTATTATGATAAAACAATATTTATTATTATTAATTTTTATTAAACTTCTAAACTTGAATTTATATTATATTACTGGGGACGGAGGGACTTGAACCCTCACGCACTATCACTAGGCAACGGATTTTAAGTCCGTCGTGTCTACCAATTCCACCACGTCCCCTAAGACTAAGTTGGCATGTTACAAATATTATATTTTATATGTCTATAAAAAGCAAGACTATTGAACTGTATTTAAAGGCGGCACCCAGATTCGAACTGGGGATAGAGGATTTGCAATCCACTGCCTTACCACTTGGCCATACCGCCAGAAATACTGTTGCTAGTCATTACTAAATCTATTATAATTAAAAATAATTGATTATGCAACTAGAGAAAATTATGTTGCATAATTTCTAATTTTTTATATTTAATTATTTTTGGCATTGTTAAAGAATCTTATAGTGAATAGCAAAAAAACCGGTTTGAGGGATAAGATGCCATTTTTATTTCTGATAAAAATGGTGAAAAGGAAAAAACATGTTTGAGAAATTTACTGAAGGTGCTATTAAAGTAATTATGCTAGCACAAGAAGAATCTAGGCGTATGGGTCATAATTTCGTAGGAACTGAACAAGTATTACTTGGTATATTAGGACAGAGACATGGAATAGCTGGTCGTGCGTTAGCTCAATTAAATGTTACATTAAAAAAAACACGTAAAGAAGTTGAAAAATATATAGGTCGTGGTACAGGATTTGTAGCGTCTGAAATTCCATTTACACCACGGGCAAAACGTGTTTTAGAAATGTCAATTCATGAAGCACAAGATCTTGGTGTAAATTATGTGGGTACAGAACACATTTTATTATCATTATTAAATGAAGCTGATGGTATCGCTTTACGAACACTTGATAGATTAAGAGTAAATATACCTAAATTACGTCATTTAATATTTACTTATATTGAAGAACAACAAGAAGATATTTTAAAACCACCTTTAAGTGATCAAGAAAAATGGTTACTTTCACGTGAGAAAGGTAATAAATGGACAACTTCTACATTAGAAAACTACAGTGAAAATATTACTCAAGAAGCTCTTGATAAACGTTTGGACCCAGTTATTGGTAGAAATGAAGAGATTAATGCTTTAGTTAAAGTCCTAGGCCGTCGTCGAAAAAATAATCCTGTTTTAGTAGGTGAAGCCGGAGTAGGTAAAACTGCTTGTGCTGAAGGTCTTGCCTTATTAATGGTAAGTGGAGAATGTCCGGAATTTTTAGACAACCATGCTGTACTATGTCTTGATCTTGGTTCAGTATTAGCCGGAACAAAATACCGAGGTGAATTCGAAGAACGTATGAAAACTATTATTGAAGACGTTCAAAAGAATGGAAAAATTATTTTAGTAATTGATGAAATTCATACTATCGTAGGTGCGGGAGCTGCTGAAGGTGCTGTTGATGCAGCAAACCTTTTAAAACCTGCCTTAGCCCGTGGTACCTTAAGACTAATTGGAGCAACTACTTTAGATGAATACCGTAAATATATTGAAAAAGATCCTGCATTGGAACGAAGATTCCATTCAATTGTTGTTGAAGAACCAACAGTTGAGGTAACAATTGATATTTTAAATGGTTTAAGACCTGAATTTCAACGTCACCATGCTTTAACTTATAGTTCTGATTCTCTTACAGCTGCAGCACAGCTTGCTAGTCGATTTATTACAGATCGTAATTTACCGGATAAAGCTATTGATGTTATTGATGAAGCGGGTTCTCGTGTTCGTTTACGAAACCGATTATTACCGATTGGTATCCAAAAATTACTTATTGAATTACATGATACTTTAAAAGA